TTCCAAGTTCATCGCTATCGCATTTGATTATCAGAATAGCAGATAGAGTCAGAATTCAATGGGTCAGATCCACTTAGTTTTCTTTTGTTGATTTCTAACCTTTCCAATGGCTTTGATGGCGAATTGAAAATAGAACTATTTGGTGAGTCAAGAGATGACTTATCATTATTGACCACAAGTACTATTAAATGATAACGTATTATTATATGGTTGGTTACTACTCTTCAAAAAATCTCTATCCTTCCTTCAAATATGAATCTACTACGGTAGTTTTCTTGTAGTTTTATGAAAAATTATGAAAAAAAGCCAAAGCCCCTGGATTTGAACCGATGACTTAGGCCTTATCATGTCCTTACTCTACCACTGAGTTAAAGGGACCCATTTTATTGAATTCGTGAATGGGTCACTATACTATCCAGTATGCGGGTCAAATATTATATGTAGAAAAATAGATTTTATAGAGCGAAGTCTAGTTAGATAAGTCCATACAGTAAACTTATAGCGGCGAGTGGCTTATTCTTAACTAGCAAGTCTAGGATAAAAGGCAAGGCTGTTTCAAAACCAACTTTCGCGAATTGCTTTTCTTGGATTGACTGGATCCCCATCCGAACGAACTTACCTTGATTGATCCATGTCCACCGCCCAATTTCCCATAGATTCCAGATATTTTTTGACTCATATGTAGACTAGATTCTATTGGTCCCCAAACTCAATTCTTAGAGAAAAAGGAATTTTCAATAACGTCTTGAATCCCCATTCCCAGATTTCTTGTTTATTCATTTCCTAGCTTAATGGGAAAGAGCGCTAGGGATATCTCATCTTACCAATGAGAGTGTAAAAAATGAAATTTAACCCGCCCCTTGACTCTTTCTTTTCGGACGGACCAATCACTCCCTCAAAGAAGCCTATCTTTCTTTTTGTATTCGTCCAATGAATGAAACATGAATAGGAATGACGAATCCTAAATGAATAGAAAATCGTAAAAAACTGAAGGAGAATTCGGATCTCTTCCTACCTATTATATTGACAATTTCCAAAAATCGTTCATATACTAAGTATCCATATACGAAGTATCCATAGAAAAAGTATCATCTAAGAAGTATCATAGCGGTTGAACAAGCATGCCCCCATCGTCTAGTGGTTCAGGACATCTCTCTTTCAAGGAGGCAACGGGGATTCGACTTCCCCTGGGGGTAGGGTACTACGAAAATAAGTTGGTCAGGAATTACCAATACACCTAAAATTGATTCTTCCTGGGTCGATGCCCGAGCGGTTAATGGGGACGGACTGTAAATTCGTTGGCAATATGTCTACGCTGGTTCAAATCCAGCTCGACCCAACAATTCACCAATCGACCATCTCATGGTAGAAACCCCTTCTTCTTCATAAATACCTAATAGGGGGAATAAAAAAGAATCAGATTTTCTGCTAGATCCCTTAGTTCCCTGGGATTGTAGTTCAATTGGTCAGAGCACCGCCCTGTCAAGGCGGAAGCTGCGGGTTCGAGCCCCGTCAGTCCCGACTAATCGAATAAGTACACCAATCCGCCGCTCCTCTTTCTCGGGCGCATCTCCACAGATGGAATTCGTTTCTTGTATAATACTGAATTTAACAAAATCGCCCCTTCTGGCTCTGTTTTTGTTTGTGTAAGCCTAATTACTAAATAGGAAAGTTACAAATCAATTGGATTTAAATTGGACACTGAGCGTTTGATAATGGAATTGAATCCTTTTTCCTTATTCGTTTTTCTATATTTTTTCAGGGTCCTGTCGAAGAAAGAACAAACCCTACACTAAAATGAAAAAAAAAAAACGAAAATAGTGAATTTACTGAAATATTGCCTCGTTTTCCCGAGACTCAGTTTGATCCCATTTCTTTGGAAGACAAAGAAAATGAGATCATTAAAAAATGGCGTTTAGAGCTTTTCTTTTTCCGCTTTGCTTGTCTTGTTGTTTGTAACTAATGGAAAGGGATGGGTGGTGAGATGATACGCTATTTGATGATTGTACAGGGGAGACCTAAGATAAGTTATAGAAACTAAACAAGAGAAAAGAATGGTACATAATGCTAACTAAAAGAATTTTTGATTGGGTCGGGAATCCTATTTTGTAGTCGGTATGGATAAAAGATCTCCCTAGGTTATACTATTCAATTTTCGACGACGAATGGATTTGATCGCTTAGATAGTCTGATTCATGCTATTGATCCGAGTCAATCTCGTCGAGAGGTTAGTCATTCAGTGAAGTTACATGTGCAAGATTGATTTTCTCTAGGGGATTAAATCCCGAGTTATTGTGAAAAAAAAAGGGATGAGATTATGGAAGTCAATATTCTGGCATTTATTGCTACTGCACTCTTCATTTTAGTTCCTACTGCTTTTCTACTTATTATTTATGTAAAAACAGTTAGTCAAAATAATTAATTATTTTGAATGAAACTTGATCTTATCACCTATTGATAAGATCAAATGAAAGGAATTCTCTTTTTTTGTATTCTAATGAATAAATGAAATGGACGGGCTCGAATCGGCAGTCTTCTCTGAGATCTGAGAGTAGGGTAAGAAAGATTCATTGAGTTCTTTCTTACCGGACTGTATCTAATAAAGCTAGAGGTTTACTCTAGATCAATCTACCATATTATCTTCATGGTAGATATTTGTAGTGGCGATATTCATTTTGTATCTGGAATTGACAGAGGGCCCACTTCGATTTCTTTGATACATCTATTTGTTCCGATCAATCGGAAAGAAGCGTTTTACTTGTTATAGAATACATTCCTTCACTAGAATTCAATGCAATTTGAAAATGAAGAGAGCTTGATAGTAAATCGTTCAAAATGCATTGTAGAATGATTTATAAAAGAATTGATCTAGTTTGATTCCTCAACGCAATTAGTAGTACTTCTAGAGACCACTTCTTCCCCAGACTACAAGTGAAAGGGAAAATGAAAAAACTACCATTAAAGCAGCCCAAGCGAGACTTACTAGCTCCATGTGAATAATGTCCCCTATCTCTATGATTATTTGATTATTGTTCCCTAATAATAGGGGAATCAATGGTGCAGAGTCAAAAAGGGATTCTCACCGAAGACTGTTGAGGAACCAATTTAATAAATCCCCTTCGAAAAAATTCCTCTATGATTTAGAATCGGCAAAGACTAAAGACAAGTAAAATAGGCTAGAAATCCTAAGGCTCACTCTTTTTTTTACTTTTTTAGGGAAAAGTAGAATATAGATCGATCGCTATCTATGTGAAATAGTCAGGCGACACCCAGATTTGAACTGGGGAAAAAGGATTTGCAGTCCCCCGCCTTACCGCTCGGCCATACCGCCAAAATCATCCAAAAACCTAATGCAAAGTTTTCATAGGAACTATAGATTGTTATAACATAACATAATATTAAAAACCACAGGGACTATAGAGCGTTATAACATATATTAGTCCCTCTAAATTCCAAAACGGAATCATAGAATTATCAGTAAATTATCACACTTCAATTTTCATTGAAGAAAAAATAGGTCAAAATGTCTCTCTTCTCGACAGAGGATTTTTTGAATAAAGGGTTGCCCGGGATTCGAACCCATAACTAGTAAGATGGAGTCTATAATGTTACCGGTAAAATAAGTACCTGTGGACCTTGAAAATTTGTGCTAGTTGTTTTCGATTATGGAATGACTAAAGAAACTTGCTAATATCGCACACTTCTAATATCGCACCTAGTATCGCACATGACGCATATATCTTGAATTTAATTTTTTAATATACTGAATGGCATATCTTGACTTTACTAGAGTAAATAACTTAATATATAGCAAGATATATCAACCCAATATAGATTACAAAGGAGGAAATGATCATGCTATTTCAATCGTTCGTAAGCTTGTCTATGCAGAAAACTAATTCAGTCGTTGGGGTCGGAATCTATTCTGGATTTCGACCTACATTGGAATATCCGGGTAAGTGGATATCAATCTATAATAGGCCTCGGTATCTCCCGACAAGGAAATACCTTTGTTATACTAAAGGGGGGACACTAGACCCCGACGAGATCGTCTACGATATTTTTCAAAAAATCTGCCTTGAAATGGAGGATCGCGAGATCATATCTCGTGTCTTGAAATACTTCGGGTCGTGTACAGGCGAGGATCTACTTAACAAAGTTAAGGTCAAAGGAGCTGGCTGGTTCGTAAAGAATAAGCCTTCTTTTTTGAAAAGTGCTTATTCTATTCACACAACAAAAGCGTGTCTTTTGGCCGAACTTCACTCCGCCCAGCTAGAAAGAACGGACCAACAAGAGTCTGTTCTCAAGGTTGGGTTTTGGTATGGTGCCTGGAAGCGTTTCCTCTTCGAAGTCTTTTCGGATCGATCTTCCAACGGCGAGCTAATTGCTCGCCAATCTCTCTACGACACTCTCCAAATAAACGAGAGCAAAGGGGAATTTGTCGATTCACAAGATATTCTAGTTGACAAATTGCTCGAAATTCTCCGCAAAGCTATCCCAAACGACGACGAAGGGAAATGTAGCGATTCAGAAAATGGTTTGGAACTACATACAGAGGACGAATTTGAACTAGACCGGGAGTAATTTAAGGACTCGGGTTTGGTTAATACCGGTCCCTCTAAATGTTACCGAGAATCTACCACGGAATGCCCTCGACTTTCCTACTTATTTTTTTGATCCCATTTTTCTTCTGGGAACAATAGAATTATTTCGGTGTATCTGTTATTTCTGTCGATATTTTATTATACTGAAATATTATATTTCAATATCGACATATTTTCTCTCTTTGTCTTCTTCGGCGATAAAGTCGAAGCCCTTTTGCCCCACCACATACTCATTCCCTTGTATGTGGTGGGGTTTTTATTCTATTCCACCTCTTAGAAAGAACTTACATCAATTGGCTTCAAATTTCATGTTATTCCGGAATCGTAAATAGACGAGCAATTCCATCATTGCTAGATCATCTATCTAATTCGATGAAGACTACGCCAATAATGTAA